TCTATTATGACATAGCAGTGAGGCGCTCAACGGACCCTTTTTATCTTATAAAACCTTTTCTGGACTTTGAATTGAAGTTAAACAATTTTTTGTGCAAACTAGTGTATTCATATCTCAATTAGAAGTTCCTAGATGGAACTACTTTCATTTTCTGTCAGAAGATAGGAATATGTACTCTATTTCAAACCACATGAGCAATCGTTAGCATTACTAGGAGTGGTATTTATATTTAATTTTGAATTTAGTCTTTAGTCATTCGAAGGTCTCTTTTATTAGTTTGAATAGCAGAAAAAAATAGAATTCTCTACTGTATCCCCGTATCGTTTATACCGACGAAATACCAAACGAAATAGAACGATCTTAGAAGGGATATAATGAAATTCTTTGATTGGTTGTTCCTAGAGAAATGATCCGTTTCCTATGGGATAGAGACAACAAACAATTAATTATAACAAATAAAAAATAAAAATCGAAATAAAAAAAATTCTAAATCGAATAATACTAATAATATTCCAAAAACGAAATAGAATATTACAATAAAAAATCGAATAAAATAAACAGAATGTTCTTATTCGAAACGCCCTGTGATCTTCAACCAATTCTGCGCTTCAATATAATTACCAGGCGTAAGGGCTATAGCTTGTTTCCAATACTTAGCGGCTTGATCGAACCAAGCCTCCGCAATTTCAGAATCTCCCTGTCGAATGGCCTGTTCTCCGCGGTCGGAATAGGTGAGTAAACTCCTTCCCTTAGAACCGTACTTGAGAGTTTCCTGCCTCATACGGCTCACCAGTCAATTCTTTTGGTGTCCCATTTTTTTAATGGATCATAGACCATATCTAATTGAATGAGATTTCTTATAGAATAAATTCTATCTATTCCATTTTTTTTGCGAGTTAACCAAAAGAAAAGGGGTGTTAAATTCCATGAGTTTCAAACTTGAATTTTTATTATTTATTAATACAAAATGGAATCCGTTTTCTAGTTTTATCTTTTCTCCTACCTTCCGAAGAATAAAGCATCAGCATTTCCACTCTCATTCGAATTTTCTGAAAGGTAACTATCTCGGTTTCATATATTATATACTTTCCATATATGATATAGAAATCTATAGAATCTTTGAAAAAGACTTTTTTTTCTTCATAAGAAAGAAAAGACTTACTATCTTTGGGATCTGATACTACACCGCTGCTCCAAATTTTAGGGGATCAACTCTATTACATAAGTGGATTCCTACCTTTGTATATCATAATATTTTTATATCATAATATAATATTAAGTAAGCAGTTCTTATTGTATCGGCTCAAAACCTCTCTAATTGATCTTTACGGCGCTTCCTCTATCAATTAGATCCTTTATCCATAGAATAAAAAGTATCTAGGCATATCTATTTCTTCATATTTCGACTTCTATGAAGTTTCTTTCTTTACTACAGCTGATAAAAATCGTTGTTTTGGACAATATATATGTGGAAAGCCTTTTTTTTTATAGTTATAGTATTTCTTAGCGGATTTGCTTTTTCTTTTTTTTTCTTTCTATAGTGGAGATAGTCGCACGTAATGACAGATCACGGCCATATTATTAAAAGCTTGTGGTAAGAACGGGTTTCGTTCTAGTGCTCGAAAATAATATTCCAAAGCTTTCGTATGTTCTCCGTTACTTGTGTGGATAAGGCCTATATTATAAAGTATATAACTTCGATCATAGGGATCAATTTCTAGTCGCATAGCTTCATAATAATTCTCTAAAGCTTCCGCATAATTTCCTTCGGATTGAGCCGACATCCGTTACGGTCGTCATTCAGTTCGAAGAATCTCCGCTCCAGAACCGTACGTGAGATTTTCATCTCATACGGCTCCTCCTTTATGTACATAATGATAAAAATACATAGAATCAAAAAAGATTGCAATATTCTCATTATCAACTGAGCAGGGCTAGTGTTTTTACACGAAATCTCTAGCCAACCTTCCTGTAAAAGTTTAAAAGGTCTTTTCTTAACATCAAGTATATTGGTACTGGATAAAAAAATGGTAACTCCAACAATTTCTCTGTCCTCAACGTCGCTTAATTTCCAGGAATTAGGCACTTCAACAGTCTTCGATGGTTATACGGATATCCAAAATACGAACGAGATGGATGTTTGTTTGTCCCAACCATTCTTGTTAGTCCCAATCCCGATAAGGAAGGGGATAATTTTTAACAAAGTTTTCGTGTTGTTGATTCGTAGGCGTAGTGCTTCTTCCATCATGCCACCTATTGGTACTAGTGGAGTAGGGTTGACCTAAGCCATAGGATAGGTAGAACCTTTTGCTTTATACTATAAATCGAAAATTGAAGCATATGAGGCTGCATTAATCGGGGATACACGACAGAAGGAATTAATTGTTTTCAACTTCACCTTCAGCAAGCGTCGATTTTTTTCAATTTTTTTTCTATCCGAAGAATGTGCCTTTCTCCTAAGACTGAGAGCGATAAATAAAAAAAAAAAAAGATAATCAAA